ATGCGTTGATTATTTTCGACAAACCATAAAGACATTGGTACATTGTATATCCTATTTGGGATATGGTCGGGCCTAGTAGGAACTGCCTTAAGTTTACTTATTCGAGCCGAATTAGGGCAGCCAGGGGCGCTGTTAGGTGATGATCAGTTATATAATGTAATTGTTACGGCACATGCTTTTGTAATAATTTTTTTCTTAGTTATACCTATAATAATTGGTGGATTTGGGAACTGGTTAGTTCCACTGATGTTAGGGGCTCCTGATATAGCTTTCCCTCGACTAAATAACATAAGTTTTTGGTTGCTTCCTCCAGCTTTGTTATTACTTCTATCTTCAGCTGCTGTTGAAAGAGGGGTAGGAACCGGATGAACTGTGTATCCTCCATTAGCTGGGAATTTAGCTCATGCGGGAGGTTCCGTGGACCTTGCAATTTTTTCTTTGCACTTAGCTGGTGTTTCCTCTATTTTAGGGGCTGTTAATTTTATTACAACTATTATTAACATACGCTGACGGGGAATACAGTTTGAGCGGTTGCCTCTTTTTGTGTGATCTGTGAAAATTACAGCAATTCTTTTATTATTGTCTCTTCCTGTCTTAGCTGGGGCTATTACAATGCTATTAACGGATCGAAATTTTAATACTGCATTCTTTGACCCTGCTGGTGGTGGAGATCCTATTTTATACCAACATTTATTTTGATTCTTTGGACACCCAGAAGTATATATTTTAATTCTCCCTGGATTTGGTATGATTTCTCATATTGTTAGTCATTATTCAGCTAAAAAAGAAACTTTTGGGACATTAGGTATGATTTATGCCATATTAGCGATTGGGGTGCTGGGTTTTATTGTATGGGCTCATCACATATTTACGGTAGGTATGGATGTAGATACACGTGCCTATTTTACAGCCGCTACTATAATTATTGCTGTTCCTACTGGAATTAAAGTATTTAGTTGGCTGGCTACAATCCATGGGGCTAAGATTAAGTACGAAACACCTATATTATGAGCTTTGGGCTTTATTTTCCTTTTTACTGTAGGAGGCCTAACTGGAATTGTATTATCTAATTCTTCTTTAGATATCATGCTTCATGACACGTACTATGTAGTTGCTCATTTTCACTATGTCTTGTCAATAGGGGCGGTTTTTGCCTTATTTGGAGCTTTTAATTACTGATTTCCTTTGTTAAGAGGTGTGACATTGCACTCTCGTTGAACTAAAGCCCATTTTTACATCATGTTTATTGGTGTAAATGTAACTTTTTTCCCTCAACACTTTTTAGGTTTGAGCGGAATGCCTCGACGGTATTCAGACTATCCCGACTGCTATACTAAGTGAAATGTAATTTCTTCTATTGGTTCAATAATTTCTTTTGTAGCTGTACTTTATTTTATGGTGATTGTCTGAGAAGCTCTAGTTTCTCAACGAAGTGTTGTGTGAAGCACTCATTTAAGAACTGCTTTAGAATGAGATAATATTTTACCTGCAGACTTCCATAACGCCCCAGAAACGGGAGCACTGGTTGCTTAACTTTTTAAAATTTGTATAAGATATGGGTCTATGAGGACAATTAGGGTTCCAGGATGCAGCAGCCCCTCTAATAGAGGAGTTAATTTTTTTTCATGATCATGCTATGATAATCTTGGTTATAATTATTAGCTTGGTTGGATATGCTGCTCTTTCTTTAATACTTAATAATTATACATGTCGGTCTTTAGTTGAAGGACAAGAAATTGAAACTATTTGAACAATTATTCCTGCAGTTATTTTAGTTTTTTTGGCTCTTCCTTCTTTACGTTTATTATATCTTTTAGATGAGGTTGGTAACTGTAGTTTAAGAGTGAAAACTATTGGTCATCAGTGATACTGAAGTTATGAATATTCAGATTTTCCTAGTATTGAGTTCGATTCGTATATAATTCCAACTAATGAATTGGAACCGGGAGATTTTCGGTTACTAGAAGTTGACCACCGAATGGTTTTACCAACTCAAACAGATATTCGGGTTTTAGTCACTTCTGCAGACGTAATCCATTCTTGAACTGTTCCTTCATTAGGGGTGAAAGTAGATGCTGTACCTGGACGTTTAAACCAATTAGGGTTTTTTATTAAATACCCGGGCGTTTTTTATGGGCAGTGTTCTGAAATTTGTGGGGCTAACCACTCTTTTATGCCCATTGTTGTGGAGGCCATCCCTTTAAAAAATTTCATGGAATGGGTTGTTAGAGTTTCTGAATAAAAAGTTAGTTAAGTTATAATATAGGGTTGTCAGCCCTAAGTTACTAATGAAATTTAGTACTTTTTATATGCCACAGTTATCCCCGTTAAATTGAATCTTATTATTTCTTTTGTTTTGATCTGCTGTCTTATCTATATCTGTCTTACTATGATGATCTAGGAAAGTTTTCTTTCAAGGAAGATCTTCTTCTAACAAAATTTTAAAAGAAAATAAATGAAATTGATAATAAGAATGCTTGTTGATATTTTCTCTTCGTTTGATGATAATAATCAGGTTTTTATATCTTTATATGTTTTAATGTGACTGTTTTCTTTAGTTACAATTGTATTGTTTAGTTCTTCTTACTGAGTCATAGCGCCACGATGGGCTAGCGTGATTTGAGTCTTTAAAGAAACTGGATCATCTCAGGTTTTTCGCTCGTACGGAATTAATATGGGGGGATTTATTAATGTTATTTCAGGACTTTTTTTATTTTTAATTGTAATAAACTTGAGGGGTCTAATTCCATATGTTTTTAGAACAACTAGGCATTTGGCTATTTCTTTGTCATTGGGAATGCCCCTATGATTATCTTTAATTATTTCAGCGATTTTTTTTAACCCGAGTTCAGTAGTTGCAGGCCTTCTTCCTATAGGAGCTCCAGCTCCTTTAAATCCTTTTTTAGTTATTATTGAAACTGTAAGAATTCTTGTGCGTCCTATTACCCTTTCAGTCCGACTAACTGCTAATATAAGAGCAGGCCATATCGTTTTGACTCTTATTGGCAACTATTTAACAGCTAGTTTTTTTATATCTTCAGTATTTTCTATGGCCTTACTTTTATGTATTCAAGTTTTTTATACAATCTTTGAGTTTGGTATTAGGTTGATTCAGGCTTATATTTTTTGTTTATTAATTACTCTCTATTCAGATGAACATCCTCATTAATCTAGATAATACAAACTTTATTTTCAAGCTATAACAGAGTGGATATGTTGTAAAAGAATTTATTATTCATTTTTGGGGTATGAACCCAACAGCTTAAACTTTAGCTTATTTTACAGTTTGTTGAGGAGACTTAACTCCGTTAATAGATCTACAGTCTACCGCTTCTACCTCAGCCATCGAACAAACACACTAGGATACTCTCCTTCCTTGATTTTGCAGGTCAATGTTTTACATAAACTATAGTGCGCAAGGTTTAAAGATTTTTCTTTATTTTAAGCTTTGAAGGCTTAGAGTTTTATTAACTTAAAACCTTACCAGGAGGATACGATCCTCTCCTAAGAAATCAAAATTCTTTGTGCCCTAACACCGCTTTGTAATTTTATCTCTTTTAAATTATATTTAACCTTTCTGCTTGGAAGGCAGATGTACTGAGCATACTCAAGAGATATTTCTAATAAATTACTTTATTCCTTTAGAATGAAAATCTAATGTGCCAATTTACACCATAGAAACTTACATGTAATTAAATATGTAATTACTTGAGCACTATAATTTATCATAAAAATAAGTTTTCAGATCACAAATTTTATATAGATTAAAGCTTGGCTCTGACTTTAAGCATGATAAAGAACTAAAAAATACACATGGTTTTTGTAGAAAGAGGCGAGGGGAAGAAAAGGACACATAAAATTGAAAAAATTAATTTCTGTATTTTCTTCGTGGTATTATAGAATTAGATGATACCTTGAAATGTCCCGCTAACACCAGTGCTGAATGTTAAAAAAAAAGTGTAAACTTGAGTTAATTTAGTTCAAAAAATCTGGTTAACTTGGTGCCAGCATCCGCGGTTAAACCAAGAAGATTAAGTCATGCATCTTCGGTAAAAAGACAGTTAAGCAGCATAAAAAGTTTTTTGAATTGTTATTAAGAAGTAAAATTCGCAAATAATCTAGAAACTTAATTAAAACTAAAAAGCTGAAGCTGTGACACCCTTGAGGGAAACTGGGATTAGATACCCCACTATTCTTGGATGTAAAAAGATATAAATTTACCAGAGTACTATGGATTGATAACATTTAAAACTCAAAGAGCTTGGCGGTGTTTTAGACTCTTTAGGGGAACCTGTCTCATAATCGACAATCCACGTAAAACCTGACCTTTATTTGCATTCAGTTTGTATACCGTCGTCGTCAGGTAACTTTTAAGAAAAAAGAAGTTAGCAACTGAGTTTCTAATAAACTCTAACGTCAGATCAAGGTGCAGCTTACATAAAGGGGAGGATGGGTTACAATTATAAGAATCATAATTACGAAATAACAGTTTTAAATAACAGTTATGAAGGAGGACTTAAAAGTAAAATTAAATAGATAAGTATATTGAATTGAGCTCTGAAACGTGCACACATCGCCCGTCGCTCTCGTTGAAAAACGAGATAAGTCGTAACATAGCAGGGGTAATGGAAATTGTCCCTAAATTAAAAACATAGTATAATATTAATACATTTCACTTACACTGAAAATATACTTAAACATAAGTTGTTTTTAAAGCATAAATTAAAACATATATCGAAAGGATTTCAGTTAACTAAAAACATTAATAAATTTAGTAAAGGTGAAAGAAATTTGTTTTAAAGGATAAAAGTACTGAGAAGGAATAACTTAAACTAAGTAATAAAAAGATTGAATTTCTGTACCTTTTGCATCATGGTTTAGCTAGATTTAATTTTCTTAGGAAAATTCTCGAAATCTAATGGGCTATTTTTAACCATCACTATTAGGTGTTATAAAAGTAATTGTAGCAAAAATTTTTTTAGAGTTAAAAATAGAAATGAAATTTTATCCGTATTAGATGATAGCTAGTTCTTTTCTAAAAGTATAGAAGTACTGCAAATTTCTAATGTTATAGAATAAATATCTTTAACATATAGAGAAATTTAGTTAGGTTTTTGAGGATAAGCTCAAAAATATATTAATTTGTATTTTAATGTTAAATAGTTAAATTTAGGCTTGAAAATGGCCATAATACATGATTTTGTTATAATTTCATTACTTTTATTTACATAGAATTGATTTACTTTTAATAAGAAAAGAAAATTTTTTAACAGAAACTAAAATTAAACGCATGCTAGAATGAGTATTAATTAGTTTATATTCTTTACCATAATAAAATTACAACCTAAATAGAATATGTATATTATAAATTGGTGAAAGGAACTCGGCAAAACTTGATTCCGCCTGTTTATCAAAAACATGGCTCCTTGTTGTTTCTTCATAGGGAGTCGGACCTGCTCGGTGAATATATTTTAACAGCCGCGGTACTCTGACCGTGCAAAGGTAGCATAATCATTTGCCTTATAATTGAAGGCTAGTATGAATGGTTTGACGAGAATTAAGCTGTCTCTTTCCAATTAAATATAACTTTATTAGCAGGTGAAGAAGCCTGTATTTTATTGAAAGACAAGAAGACCCTATCGAGCTTTAAGAAAATTAACAGATTTACTACATATTCATATAAGTGTAAAACTGCTAAAAACTTTGGTTGGGGCGACTGAGGAACAAATAAAGCTTCCTTTATAACCATATACTTTCAAGTATTGATCCAATAAATTTGATTAAAGGAATTAGTTACCGTAGGGATAACAGCATAATCTTCTTTGAGAGCTCTCATCGAAAAGAGGGTTTGTGACCTCGATGTTGGACCAGAATACCCAGAAGATGCAGTCGTCTTCAATGGTTGGTCTGTTCGACCATTAAAATTCTACGTGATCTGAGTTCAGACCGGCGTGAGCCAGGTCAGTTTCTATCTTCAATTCTTATAATGGCCTTAGTACGAAAGGACCAGGCTATTGCAATATAATTTGTTAATTTTTGATTAAATATAAAGAGTGATTTATTTCATAGTTAATATCAAATTAGCAAAGATTAATGCAATTGACTTAGGATCAATAGACATAGGTGGAACTCCTTTATTTGATACATAAAGATGGCAGAAAAAGTGCATTAGGTTTAAGCCCTAAATATGAAGATTAAATTTCTTCTCTTTATAATGTATATTTCTGTGATTTCATGTTTATGCTCTTATATCTGCGTTTTATTGGCTGTCGCTTTTTTTACTCTTTTAGAACGTAAAGGATTAAGGTACATGCAGCTACGAAAAGGGCCCAACAAAGTTGGGATTATAGGACTTCCTCAGCCTATTGCGGACGCAGCTAAACTTTTAACAAAAGAAATTGCTAAACCTACCATGGCTAATTATTCTCCTTATTTTTTAGCTCCTATCTTCAGCTTTATCTTAGCTTTATTATTATGGCAGCTATACCCTAGCCTGTATTCTTTGGGTTATTTTAAATGGGGTATTCTCTTTTTTCTTTGTGTTTCAGGGATAAATGTATATGGAACTTTGCTGGCAGGATGAGCAAGAAATTCTAAATATGCTTTATTAGGTAGACTCCGAGCGATTGCTCAGACAATTTCGTATGAAATTAGAATGGCTTTAATTTTACTTTTTCCTCTTTTTTTAGTAGGTACTTTTAGTCTTATTGAAGTAAAAGAATCTCAAGAAATTATTTGATTAAGTTTTCTTATGATTCCTGTCTCTTTAATTTGATTTGTCACTTGTGTTGCTGAGACTAACCGAGCTCCTTTTGACTTTGCTGAAGGGGAATCAGAATTAGTTTCAGGTTTTAATATTGAGTACGGATCAGCAGGGTTCGCTCTAATTTTTCTAGCCGAATATGCAAATATTTTAGTCATAAGTCTTTTTTCTGCTCTTCTTTTTTTTGGAGGAAGATCAATTTTTTTTATAGATAGGGACATTATATTTATAGTAAAAGTTTTATTTTTTGCTTTTTTATTTATTTGAGTGCGGGGCAGTTATCCTCGATTCCGGTATGATTTATTAATAGGGTTAACCTGGAAAGGATTCTTACCATCATCACTTTCTTGTTTATTGATAATTGCAATGTTAGCTTCTTGCATTTATTATTAATACACTTCGAAAATGTAGTTTAATTAAAATATTAGCATTGGAAGCTAAAGATTAGGTGACACTCCTACATTTCGAAATGACTGCTTTAATTATTTTTAGTATAGGTTTTTCTAGTTTTCTTCTTTTACCTTTTATATCACAACCTCTTAGACTGGGTTTGATTGTCATAGTTTCAACATTATTTATGTGTATTGCCAGTGCAATTACCCTTTCATCTTGGTACGGGTATATCCTATTTTTGATTTATGTTGGGGGTCTCTTAGTGATATTTGCTTATGTAGCTGCTTTATCCCCAAATGTCTTATTTGGAAGAGGGGCTCCGGTAATTCTTTTTGGTATTTCCTTATTAGCTTTTATAATTTTTTTATCCAGCACTAACCTTGTAGATCTCCCCTTTTTAAGCTATTCAAGAGAAGTTAGCAAATTCAGATTTTTGAAAATTTATGGCTCTGAGATGGTTTCCCCACAGATAATCTCTATCCTCATCGGTCTTGCTGTAATTCTACTAATTAATCTAATTGTAGTCGTTAAAATTTGCTACTATACGCACACTTCATTACGTCCTTTTAGAAGATAAAAGTCATTATGCGAAGACCTATTCGAAAGGTTCACCCGGTTTTAAAAGTTGTTAATGGGGCTTTTGTAGATCTCCCAGCTCCATCTAACTTGTCAGTCTGATGAAATTTTGGCTCTCTCTTAGGATTGTGTTTGGTAATTCAAATTGCGACTGGATTATTTCTTGCTATACATTATACAGCTCACGTAGATTTAGCTTTTAGCTCCGTTGTCCATATTAGTCGAGATGTAACTTATGGCTGACTTCTTCGAGCGTTACATGCTAATGGGGCTTCCTGATTTTTTATTTGTTTATATTTTCATATTGCTCGTGGCATGTATTACGGATCATATTTATACCTGCATGTATGAAACGTTGGAGTGATTCTTCTGTTCTTAATTATAGGGACAGCTTTTTTAGGTTACGTTCTTCCGTGAGGGCAAATATCTTTTTGGGGTGCCACTGTAATTACAAATCTACTTTCAGCAATCCCGTATATTGGAAAAATATTAGTGGAATGAGTTTGAGGGGGGTTCGCTGTAGATAATGCAACACTTACACGATTTTTTGCTTTACATTTTCTCCTGCCTTTTGCCATTGCCGGCTTAGCAATTTTACATATATTATTCCTTCACGAAACAGGTTCTAATAACCCATTAGGACTAAATAGAGACGGTGAAAAAGTACCTTTTCACTCTTATTATACATTTAAAGACATAGTTGGATTTCTTGTAGTTATATCACTTTTAACTATACTTGCTCTATTTTCTCCCCAACTTTTAACAGATCCCGAAAATTTTATTCCTGCGAATCCTTTAGTAACCCCAGTCCACATTCAGCCAGAATGATATTTTCTTTTTGCATACGCTATTCTTCGGTCTATCCCTAATAAATTAGGAGGGGTATTAGGTTTAGCAGGATCTGTTGCTATTTTATTTATTTTACCTTTTACGCACCAAGGAAAATTCCGCTCTTCTGCATTTTATCCCTTAAATCAAATTTTATTCTGAACTTATATCGGAATTTTTTTTATTCTAACATGGATCGGAAGTTGCCCGGTAGAAGCTCCTTATGAACAAATTGGACAAATTTTTACAGCCCTATATTTCATATACTTTATAATCAATCCTGCGGTACAAAAACTATGGGATAATATTTTAGATTATTAGAACTTAAAGTTATCTCCTGGGGACGGTTTGTCTTGAAAACAAACTTTAAGTGTTCGATTCACTTGGTAACTTAAAGCAATAAGAATATAAACATTCACTTTTGGCTTACAAGACCAACGCTCTTACTTAAGCTATTATTGCTTATATGAAATGAGTACATTTTACCTGACATTATTAAGTATATTTGGAATTTTGATAAGATTTCTTACTCTTTCTTTACAATACAAACATCTATTGAGAATTTTATTAAGTCTTGAGGCTATTACCATAAATCTTTTTATTATAATATTTTCAATATCTAATAATATAATACTTAGAGGACAAACTTCTTTAATTCTAATTACTATAGGTGCATGCGAAGCAAGGCTAGGTTTAGCAATTCTAGTTGCAATTATTCGTAGAGAAGGTAATGATTACGTTTCAAGATTTTCTACTTACAACTGCTAGGCCTAATTTTAATAGGACTTTCATTTATACTCCTCCCTAAAAAATGTTCCTGATATCTTAAAATATGATCTCTTGCCTTAGGTAGCGTGATTTCTTTGTTTCACCTATTTACTCCATTTTTTTCTTATGAAAGAATTAATTTAATAGTAGCTTATGATTCCTTATCTAGTATTTTAATTTCTTTGACTTTATGGATTTCATTAATGATAATACTTGCCAGACAAAACAGTGTTAAGATTAGTAATAATAACTATTCACTTTTTTCATCCCTTTTACTGCTATTAAACTTAATTTTAATCATCACTTTCTTAGCTTCAAGAAGACTTATATTTTATTTTATATTTGAAGCCTCCCTAATCCCGACTTTACTCCTAATTCTAGGTTGAGGATACCAGCCGGAACGACTACAAGCAGGAATATATATAATAATCTATACAGTTGCAGCTTCTCTACCCCTTTTGCTGAGTATTTTATGAGTATCTCAAGAACTTTTTACCAGTAAAATACTCTTAGGAAACCTTTTACGGAACTCAGTTGTAGTTTCAGAAAGAAATTGAACTTGAAATATTCTAGTCATTCTGATTTTCAGGGCTTTTCTTGTAAAGCTTCCGATATTTACAGTCCACCTGTGACTCCCTAAAGCCCATGTTGAGGCCCCCGTTGCGGGATCAATAGTCCTAGCGGCTATCTTACTTAAATTAGGAGGGTATGGGATCCTGCGTTTTTATCAATATCTTAACTTCTTTCCCTTAGAAAATTTAATCATTATTTTCTCGCTGGCAATTTGGGGTGGAGTCTTAACAAGAATTATTTGTTTTCGCCAAATCGACTTAAAATCTTTAATTGCATATTCTTCTATTGGTCACATATCATTAATACTCGCTGGTGTATTTTCTAACTCTTCTTGAGGATGGGCAGGAGCTTTAGTATTAATATTATCTCATGGGTTTTGTTCTTCAGCCCTTTTTGCTTTAGCCAATTATACCTATGAAAAATCTCATACCCGAAGTCTATTTTTGAGAAAAGGCATATTAATATTGCTTCCAATATTGAGTATATGATGGTTTTTCTTTTGCATTATAAATATGGCTGCTCCGCCAAGAGTGAATTTGCTCGGAGAAATTTTAATTTTTCCTTCCGTAATTTTTAGTTCAACATATTACTTTATTCCATTAGGCTTGATAAGATTCTTGGCTGCCCTATATAGCATATATCTTTTCACTTCAATCCAGCATGGAGGGAGTCCTAAATTTGTTAAGCCTTTTAATCAATTTAAGCCTGCAGGATTTTTGTTACTTTTTCTACATTGAATTCCCGGAAATTTCTTGATTTTAAAAAGAGAGCTAGTATTTATATGAATTTAGAGTCAAGTTAGTTTAAGAAAAACATCAGCCTGTGGATTTGAAAATGAAAAATAGTTTTCACTTGACCATGTTTACAAAATTAAAGTCTTCTTCTATTAGTTCACTTTTTCTTCTTACCTATAGCATCTTATTACTCCCTGTAACCATAATGTTTATTTTTAAAGAAATAACAATTATTATAGAGTGAAGAATTATCCAAGTTAGGTCTTGTATGATAACCATAATTTTAATCTTGGATCCTGTCAGACTCAGCTTTAGCAATGTAGTATGTTTAATTTCAGGTTGTGTAATACTTTTTTCCTCTAGTTATATATCTCATGATCCTTTTCTTAAGCGGTTTACTTGATTAGTTATACTTTTTGTGTTATCTATAAATCTTTTGGTATTTATTCCTAGTTTACCTGCATTACTATTAGGATGGGATGGCCTCGGTATTGTTTCTTTTGTACTTGTAATTTACTATCAAAATATAAAATCATTAGGAGCAGGAATGTTAACAGTTCTGGCAAATCGAATTGGAGATGTTATGATCCTAATCTCTATTGGTTTGTTAGTCCTACAGGGACATTGAATAATTATTTCAATTTGAGACTTTTACTTGAGAACTTGGGTAGCTCTTACAATCACATTAGCTGCTATAACTAAAAGAGCTCAAATTCCATTTTCAAGCTGACTTCCTGCTGCTATGGCAGCACCTACTCCAGTTTCAGCCCTTGTTCATTCTTCAACCCTAGTTACTGCTGGTGTATTTTTAATTATCCGTTTTTTCCCTTTTTTGCAATCTATTTCAGGGTTTCAAACCCTTCTTTTATTTATCTCAGTTTTAACTCTCTTAATAGCGGGGATTGGAGCTAACTATGAGAATGATTTAAAGAAAGTAATTGCCCTATCGACCTTAAGACAATTAGGTGTGATAATAATAAGATTAGGCATAGGAATACCCTATTTAGCCTTATTCCATCTCTACACTCACGCTCTCTTTAAGGCTCTTTTATTTTTATGCGCAGGAATAATTATTCATAATAGCTCAAACACACAAGATATTCGTCATATGGGACTTTTATTCTCTCAAGCTCCTCTTACAGTAGGTTGCATAAATGTTGCAAATTTAGCTTTATGCGGAGCCCCATTTCTTAGAGGCTTTTATTCTAAAGACCTTATTTTAGAGTATTCTCTTCATAGTCCTACTAACTTATTAATAGTTCTATTAATTTTTCTAGCAACAGGAATAACAGCCGCGTATTCTCTTCGACTTTCTTTTTGTTCCCTATGAAGTCCTATAAAAAATGGAGCATTTCACGGAAAGCAAGAAGCAGACCCCTATGTAAACTGAGCCACAACCACCCTAACATTAGCAGCAATTGGTGCAGGCTTATATTTTCAAAACATCTTTCTAAGATTCTCCCCCACTCCTTTCGTCCTTCCATTTTTACATAAAATATTAACTATAACAGTTATTCTTTTAGGCTTGTTTACGGCTTCCATTTTATGAGATCCGAGCCATGCTCCGACTAAAATGAATAAAATCAAATTTTTCTTTTCTACAATATGGTTTTTAGCTCCCATCTCAGCCCAGCCAATAACTAAATTTTCCATGGTACTAGGAACAAACATAATGAAATCAATTGATATAGGATGGCTAGAAATCCTAGGAGGACAAGGATCAGCTTTTGTGACTAGAAATCTATCAACCTTGAATCAAAAAGTACAAATCAAAACTTTTAATTTTTTCATTGCCTTAATATTATTTGCACTAGTTATTTTCATGCAAGTTTAGCTTAGATAGCTTACATTTAGAGCATAGCACTGAAGATGCTAGGGTGACAATTAATGTCTCAAAGTAATCAAAAAATATAAAGTATATGGGACGGAATCCATTTCATTTAGTAGAATTTAGCCCTTGACCTTTGACTGGGTCAATAGGAGCATTATTTTTAACTTCTGGGTTAGCTGGCTGGTTTCATGGATATGGCTATGTGACTATGGTTATAGGGTTAGTTTTAATTGTTATAACTATAGTTCAGTGGTGACGAGACGTAATTCGGGAAGCTACTTTTCAGGGGTACCATACTATTCAAGTTTCTAAGGGACTTCGATGAGGTATAATCCTTTTTATTGTATCTGAAGTATGTTTTTTCTTTGCTTTCTTTTGAGCATATTTTCACAGAAGATTAGCACCTAGACCTGAATTAGGGTCCTGCTGACCTCCTATGGGGATTATGCCTTTAAATCCATTTGAGGTTCCTTTATTAAATACAGGTGTTTTATTAGCCTCGGGGGTTACCGTAACATGGGCTCATCATAGATTGATAGAGGGAGATAATCCTGGCGGATTGCAAGGATTAATTGCTACAGTAGCTCTGGGTGTTTATTTTACTTTTTTGCAAGGCGGAGAGTATTATGAAGCTTCATTTACAATTGCTGACGGGGTATACGGTTCTAGCTTTTTTGTGGCAACAGGATTTCACGGGTTGCATGTATTAATTGGTAGTACTTTCTTACTGGTCTGTCTTGCTCGTGTATGATTACAGCATTTTTCTACTGGGCATCATTTTGGTTTTGAGGCCGCTGCATGGTATTGACATTTTGTGGATGTTGTGTGGCTTTTTTTATATCTTTCTATCTATTGATGGGGGTGTTAAATTATAATTAATTTTTATTCTTAGGTGACTGAGTTACATAAGTGTTAGATTTTTAATCTAAAAACAGCAAGTTTTGCTCCTAAGAGATGACTAGATACTTTAAAATAAAAGATCTGATTTGCATTTAGAAAATAAGTATTTATACTTTCTGGTCAATATTCATTTAAGTATAAAAAGCGAGAAATTTGCATATGGTTTCGGCCCATATCTTGAGGGTGTAAGTCCTTCTTTATATTCCATAAATGAAAGCCAAAGTAGAGGCACCTATCTGTTAATTAGGAGAATGTAATAGAATTTACTCATTTAGGTTTAAAATTTTTTGTAAGTATTACGCCGGATGAACGGAAATCATTGATGTTGATTAATATGTGGCTAGAGGCCTCTGATACTAGTATGTTAGGAAGATTAATTAGAAGTTTTATTGCTGTTGTATTATCGTGCGTTGTTATAGGGCTCGGGTGAATCTTAGCTAAGCGAGCGATTTCGGACCGGGAAAAGAGGTCCCCTTTTGAATGCGGGTTTGACCCTATTAAATCTGCACGACTTCCGTTCTCTTTACGCTTTTTTTTGCTTGCTATTATTTTTTTGATTTTTGATGTAGAAATTGTTCTTTTGTTTCCTATTTTAATTAGGATAACAAGAAGATTCTCTTTTGCTGTAGTTATTGGGTTATTTGTTTTTTTGGTAATTCTGATTGTGGGTTTGTTTCACGAATGGAATGAAGGATCTTTAGACTGAGCTCAATAAATTAGATTAGAAAAAACTTGGAGTAAAACAGGGCTGCTAACTTTGTTTTGGGTAATTCGATTTTATCCTTTTTCTTATGTTTTCTGTTCTCCCTTTTAGTTATATATTTATAGTAGTAATGGCCATAGGAACTCTTCTTTCTGTTTCTTCTTTTCATTGATTAAGTATCTGAGCTGGGTTGGAAATTAACCTTATTGGGTTTTTACCTCTACTAGTCTATCAAAAAAGGACTTCGGAAAGAGAATCAGCAGTAAAGTATTTTATTGTGCAGGCATTAGGCTCTAGGATATTGATTTTTGGAAGTTTAATTGCATTTAATATATCTTTTACTTGAGATTTATATAGAAATAGGTTGATATATTCTGTAGGATTGTTAGTTATTATAGGGGGCCTATCAATGAAATTGGGGCTATTTCCTTTTCATTATTGACTGCCTAGAGTTATAGCTGGACTTCCTTGAATTACTTGTTTGCTATTAGCTACATGACAAAAATTTGCCCCTCTCTTTTTGTTTTTGTGTTTACTAGAGCTTAGAGAGTCATACATATTTATTTTCTCTTTGTGCATTATTAGAGCGGGGTCTAGAATCGTAGGCGGCATTGGAGGTATAAATCAGACACAAGTCCGTGCCTTGCTAGCTTATTCTTCTATTGGACATTTAGGTTGAATAACCTTTGCTTTATTGCACAGAGAATGATCAATGAAATTTTATCTTTTTGTGTATGTTCTTGTTTCTTTATTTATATTTATTAGATTATGAGCTAGAGATCTTTCTACTATAAAGGACATTAATAGACTAAAAAATTTTAGATTCATGCAAATGAGTATTATGCTTTTTTTATTATCTTTAGGGGGTTTACCTCCTTTATTAGGTTTTGTGTCTAAATGATTGGTTATTTTAGTTAGAAGTAGGAATAGTCTTTTTTTTGTGTTGTTTTTTCTTATTTTAGGCTCTTTAATAAGCTTGTTTTATTACTTAAGCTTATTTTTTTCAGTATTTTTAAGAAATTTAAAAGAAGGTGGGGTTACGAGCCTAATATTGGGAACAAAATATAGAAATCCGTTGGCTTTAGCTGTCTCAGTTAATTTAGTTGGAGGAATTTTAATTGCTTTTAGTAATCTTTTTTACATGCTTTAA